TTCTATTTCCTTTCCGTTTAAAACCTTGGCGAAGATCTAAACTACGATCTCATCATGGAGATCCAATGAAAAAAAAAGTAAAACAAGAAAATTCTAGTTTTTTAACAGTTTGGGGAACGGAAACAGAACTTCCTTTTGGTCCTGCCCGAACCCTACCTTCTTTTTTTGAACCCATATATAAAGAACTAAAAAAAAATATTCGAAAAGTGAAAAAGAATTATTTTCTACCTCTAAAAGTAAAAGTTTCAAAACCATGGGTTATAAAAATTTTTCCAGTTCTAAAACGAATAATGAATAAACTTGAAAAAGTAAACCCAATTTCTTTATTTGAATTCAAGAAGGTGAAAGTATATGAACCAAATGAAAATGCAAAAGATTCAAAAGATAATAATAAGATTATTCCTGAATCGACCATGCAAATTCAATCTATGAATTGGACAAATTTTTTATTCATAGAAAATGAAATGAAAGATCTTGCTGATAAGACAATCATAATCAGGAATCAAATAGAAGAAATCGCAAAAGAAAAGAAAAAAAAAGTTCCAGCCTATGATGATAAAAGACCAGAATTAAAGAAAGATATTTGGCGGATATTCAAAAGAATAAATACTCGATTAATATGCAAATCACATTATTTTATGAAATCTTTCATTGAAAAAATATACATGGATATCCTGCTATGTATGGTTAGCATTTCGAAGGTCAATGCACAACTTTCAACAAAAAAAATGATCAATGAATCCATTTACAACGATGAAAGAAATCAAGAAGGAATTGATGAAACAGATCAACATACAATGAACTTTATTTCGACTATAGAAAAAGAAAAGGACTTTTCTAATCCTAGTAATAATTCAAATACTTATTACGATTTATCTTCCTTGTCCCAAGCATATGTATTTTACAAAATATCACAAACCCAATTACTTAACAACCATCACTTTAGATCTGTACTTCGCGGTACCCATCCTTTTATTAAGGACAAGATAAAGTATTATTCTATAACCCGAGGAATATTTAACTCCAAATCAAGGTATAAGTATAAGAAAATAAAGAAGCCTGGAATGAATGAATGGAAAAACTGGTTAAAGGGTAATTATGCATACAATTTATCTCAGAGCAAATGGTCTCGATTAGTATTAGTAGCGAAAAAATGGCGAAAAAAAATCAATAAAAATTGTACGATTCACAATAAAGAATCAATGAAATTTTCTTCATATAAAAAAGAAAAAGACCGATCAATTCATTACAAAAAAGAAAATTTCTATACAGTGTATTTATGGCCGAATCAAAAAGAAAAATTAAAAAAGCAATATGTATATGATCTATTATTACATAAATATATATATTATTATTATGGGGATAGTAAAGATTCCTCTATTTATAAACCAAAATTACAACTAAAAAGGAACCAAAAAATTCCATATAATTTCAACATACAGAAACCCGAATTGTTTTATGGAATTATCAATTCCATAGAAAAAAATTATGTTTTTAATAAGCATAAAAATCTGAATAGGAAATATTTTGATTGTAGAATTCTACATTTTTACCCGAAAAACACTATTGATGTAAACGATATCGATATTATCGACTTTACAAATGTACATATCGGTGCCAAACTTGAAAAAAATGATAAGACTCAAAAAATAAATATTAATATAAAAAAATTGAAAAAAAAAAATCTTTTTTTTCTTTCAAAACATCAAGAAAAAGAAACAAATCTATACAAAAAAAACAACTCCAATCAAAAAAACTTTTTTGATTGGATGGGAATGAATCGAAAAAGGGAAAGAGTTTTTTGTAAAAAAAAAAAATTAAATCTGAAACTTTGGTTCTTCCCAGAATTCATATTTCCTTTTGATACATATAAGGCATATAAGATTAAACCGTGGATCATCCCAATTAAATTACTTCTTTCCAATCAGAATTTAGATGAAAAAAAAAAAATTAGTCAAAATAAAAATGTCAAAGATTCTATTTTAATAAAATTAAAAAACCAAGAAAAAAACGAAAAAAAGACAAATCTTGTGTCAGATCCAAGCAAACAAAACAAAAAAAAGCCTCTTCAAAAGGTTCAAAAGGATTATGCGAGATCTGAAAGTAAAAAGAAAAAACGATGCAAGAAAAGCAAGGAATCAGAACTAGATTTATTCCTAAATAAATATTTAATTGTTCAATTAAGATGGAACAACTTCGTTAATCATAAAATGACAAGAAATATCAAGGCATATTGTTTCTTACTTAGATTGATGGATCCAAGTTCTATAGCTCTAGCCTTAATTCGAAGAAAAGAGATGGATCTAGATGCAATCCTTAATAAGGACAATCTAACTCTTACAGACTTTTTAAAAAAAGGAATATTGATTATCGAATCAACTCGTCTAGCTTTTATAACGGGTGGAAAATTAATTATGTATCAAACCATAAGTATTTCATTGATCGATGGCAAAAAGAGTAATCACCAAATAAATATAAAATACAAAAAAAAAATATATGTCAATAAGAAGAATTTTAAGAAATCTACTGAACAACATGGAAATATGCTTGTGAATGGGAATCCAAATTATTATGATCTCCTTGTTCCTGAAAATATTCTATCTCCTAGACGTCGTAGAGAATTGAGAATTCTAATTTGTTTCAACTCTCCTAATTGGGATGTTGTGAATAGAAATCAAATATTTTACAATGAAAACAATATAAGAAACTCCACACAATTTCTGAATGAAGACAAAGGTCTTAATCTTAATATAGATTCAAATATAAAATATAAATTGTTTCTTTGGCCCAATTACCGATTAGAAGATTTAGCTTGTATGAATCGCTATTGGTTTGATACCAATAATGGTAGTAATTTCAGTATGTCAAGGATACACATGTATACACGATTTAGAATTATCTAATTATCTATATAGTATATTTGATATACTTTAATGTCACATGTCAATATTCACATGCCATTTTACGTAGATGAAAAGTGAAGGATATATGTTATACTTTGCTACTTTGGTACATACATAATATGTATTTACTTGTGTATCAATTCAATCTAGAAAGAAATTCACAGAATCTTTTTAGGTGCAAAAAAAGATTCTCTTTGGTATAATGTGTAAATGTATTATCCTTTTCTATCCAAATCCAATTTTCAATTGGATTTGGATAGAATCAAATAAAAAAACTATTTGGAAATGAATAAATTTTCATTTTTGTGTGTACTAGATTAAAAAAAAAAATGGAAATAACATTATTATTATTATAATAATATAATAATAATATATATTATTTTCTTTTTCCTAATCGGAAAAATCCGTGGAAAAGAAAGAAAAAAAAAAAGTTTTTTATGGTAAAAAATTCATTCATTTCACTTCTTTCACAAGAAGAAAAAGAAGAAAACAGAGGTTCTGTTGAATTTCAAGTATTAAGTTTCACAAATAAGATACGAAGACTTACTTCACATTTGGAATTGCACAAAAAAGATTTTTTATCAAAAAGAGGTCTACAAAAAATTCTGGGAAAACGTCGACGTATGCTGGCCTATTTGTCAAAGAAAAATGGAGTGCATTATAAGAAATTAATTGATGAATTGGATATTCGAGAACCAAAAAATTGTTAATTTCATTGTTTGGATTTTTGAATTAGTAATTATTAGATTTTACATTTGGACGAATTTACTTTTTGAGGAATTCGTGAAATAATGAATTAAGGAAGAAAAGGTATGACTGTACCGGCTAAAAAAAAAGATTTCATGATCGTTAATATGGGTCCTCACCACCCATCAATGCATGGTGTTCTTCGACTAATTGTTACTCTCGATGGTGAGGATGTTATTGACTGTGAACCGATATTGGGTTATTTACACAGGGGTATGGAAAAAATAGCGGAAAACCGAACAATCATACAATATTTGCCTTATGTAACACGTTGGGATTATTTAGCTACTATGTTCACAGAGGCAATAACGGTAAATGCACCAGAACAACTGGAAAATGTTCAAGTACCTAAAAGGGCTAGCTATATCAGAGTCATTATGCTGGAGCTGAGTCGTATAGCTTCTCATTTGTTATGGCTTGGACCTTTTATGGCGGATATCGGTGCACAGACTCCCTTTTTTTATATTTTTAGAGAGAGGGAATTGATATATGATTTATTCGAAGCTGCCACAGGTATGCGAATGATGCATAATTATTTCCGCATCGGAGGCGTAGCAGCGGATCTACCTTATGGCTGGATAGATAAATGTTTAGATTTTTGTGATTATTTTTTAACAGGGATTCTTGAATATCAAAAACTTATTACGCAAAATCCTATTTTTTTGGAGCGAGTCGAAGGAGTGGGCATTATTGGTGGGGAGGAAGCGATAAACTGGGGTTTATCGGGACCAATGTTACGAGCTTCTGGAATACAATGGGATCTTCGTAAAATTGATAATTATGAGTGTTACAATGAATTCGATTGGGAAGTCCAATGGCAAAAAGAAGGAGATTCATTAGCTCGTTATTTAGTACGAATGGGTGAAACGAGAGAATCCATAAAAATAATTCAACAGGCCCTAGAAGGAATTCCTGGCGGACCCTATGAAAATTTAGAAGTCCGGCGCTTTGGTAGAGCAAAAAATTCCGAATGGAATGATTTTGAATATAGATTTATTAGTAAAAAACCTTCACCCAATTTTGAATTGTCGAAACAAGAACTTTACGTAAGAGTGGAAGCCCCAAAGGGGGAATTAGGAATTTATTTGATAGGAGACAATAGTATTTTCCCTTGGAGATGGAAAATTCGTCCACCCGGCTTCATAAATTTGCAAATTCTTCCTCAACTAGTTAAAAGAATGAAATTGGCTGATATCATGACGATACTAGGTAGTATAGATATCATTATGGGAGAAGTTGATCGTTGAAATGATAATTGATACGACAGAAGTACAAACTATCAATTCTTTTTCTACATCGGAATCCTTAAAGGAGGTCCATGGGCTCATATGGACTTTTGTACCCATTTTAATCCTTATATTGGGAATTACAATAGGGGTACTAGTAATTGTGTGGTTGGAAAGAGAAATATCTGCAGCGCTACAACAACGTATTGGGCCTCAATATGCTGGCCCCTTGGGAATTCTTCAAGCTTTGGCAGATGGAACTAAACTACTTTTAAAAGAAGATCTTCTCCCGTCTAGAGGAGATCTTCGTTTGTTTAGTATTGGACCGTCTATAGTAGTCATATCGATTCTAGTAAGTTATTTAGTAATCCCTTTTGGGTATCGTCTTGTTTTAGCCGATCTCAGTATAGGTGTTTCTTTATGGATCGCCATTTCAAGTATTGCTCCTATTGGGCTTCTTATGTCAGGGTATGGATCGAATAATAAATATTCTTTTTCAGGTGGTCTGCGAGCTGCTGCTCAATCCATTAGTTATGAAATACCATTAACTCTATGTGTATTATCAATATCTCTACGTGTGATTCGTTGAATATAAAATTTATATTCTTTCCTTTACTTCTAGGAAAAAAGTTGAATGAATTGAATGGATATTTTTTTTTATTCATGATTCAGGTCAATGAGTTAAACTAAATAGTTATATGAGTGAAACAAAACAACTTAGAAATTTGCAGTAAGAAGATAAAATCTCACTTCATATGTACAAGAATAAAATTGAAGTAAACATAAGCCGTGTAAAATGGTTATCCCAAGATTGAGATTCGTCATCATATCTTGAAGCGGGTATAAAAGATCGACTGTATGGAGTTTTCATTACTGTCTTGTATTTATTAACATGCCGTAGATCAATCAAAAATCAGTGGACAATTAGGAACACAAAAGTACACAAAAGATTAGTAATGGAGATAATATAAAATATAAGGTAAGGTATCAAAAAAAAAAAGATATTTCTGCATAAAATGAATCATAATAGAGGCTTTAAATTGGTAGAAATGATCAAGCAGTACTTTCCTATGATTCCGATCTAGAGTAATACTCCTATTCACTGATTAAAAAAAAATAACTATATCAGAACGAATTAATCCTTTATTTATTTTTTCAAAGTACCCGCCTCTGAGATATGAGATATCTGAGAAGAACAAGAATAAAAGAAATGGAATATAATATTTGAATGAATAAAAAAAAATCTTTATTTATTCTTTTTTATATGCATATACATTCAAATAGATGAAATTCTTATCATTATTTAATTTATGAAAAATTCCTATAATTATTTTATTAATTTTTTTTTTTATTCTTTATTCATATAACGAATATTTGATTAAATAATTTAAATTATTACCGAACAAAACAAAGAAAAATAGACTTTGATTATAAGGGATGAGATGAATTCCGAAGCCTTTTTTTTATTATTTTTGCGAACGGAATTTCATTGGTTTAATTTGGGACTCTCCGACAGATCTTTTTTTTTCTACCCTAAAACAAAAGGAAGTGATAAGACCGAACCAGTCCTTACATTTATTTGTGGCCATAGAGGAGCCGTATGAGGCTGAGGTCTCATGTACGGTTTTGAAATAGCGATGGGAACAGTGCTGTTTTTATCGACTATAATTATCTAATAGTTCAAGTACAGTTGATATAGTTGAAACACAGTCCAAATATGGTTTGGGGGGGTGGAATCTGTGGCGTCAGCCCATAGGATTTATGGTTTTCATAATTTCTTCTCTAGCTGAATGTGAGAGATTGCCCTTTGATTTACCAGAAGCGGAAGAAGAATTAGTAGCAGGTTATCAAACGGAATATTCAGGTATCAGATTTGGTTTATTTTATCTTGCTTCGTACCTAAATCTATTAGTTTCTTCATTATTTGTAACGATTCTTTACTTAGGTGGGTGGAAGTTATCTATTCCATATATATCTGTTCCTGAACTTTTCAGAATAAAAAAAATAGCTGGAGTCTTTGGAATGACAATTGGTATCCTTGTTACATTAGCTAAAGCTTATTTGTTTATATTCATTTCTATCACAACAAGATGGACTTTACCCAGGATGAGAATGGACCAGCTATTAAATCTTGGATGGAAATTTCTTTTACCTATTTCTTTGGGTAATCTATTATTGACAACTTCTTCTCAACTTGTTTCACTATAAATTAAATAATAGAATACGATAAGAATATTCTAGATTCATAACTCCTTTCAAACAAGAGAAAGAAACATCAATTTATTCATGGATATCTACAATATGTTTCCAATGGTGACTGGGTTCATGAATTATGGTCAACAAACAATACGGGCTACAAGGTACATTGGTCAAAGTTTCATAATTACCTTATCTCACACAAATCGTTTACCTGTAACTATTCAATATCCTTATGAAAAATCAATTACGTCAGAACGTTTTCGCGGTCGAATTCACTTTGAATTTGATAAGTGTATTGCTTGCGAAGTATGTGTTCGTGTATGCCCAATAGATCTACCTGTTGTTGATTGGAGATTGGAAAGAGATATGAAAAAGAAACAATTACTTAATTATAGTATTGATTTTGGGGTCTGTATATTTTGTGGTAACTGTGTCGAGTATTGTCCAACAAACTGTTTATCAATGACTGAAGAATATGAACTTTCTACTTATGATCGTCACGAATTGAACTATAATCAAATTGCATTGGGTCGGTTACCAATATCAGTAATTGGAGATTATACAATTCAAATAGTTATGAATTCAACTCAAATAAAAATCGATAAAGATAAATCCCTTGATTCAAGAACGATTACCAATTACTAAAATTTTTTTGATATAAAAAATCAAAGCTTTTTTTGTCAATAACTACAAATATAATACTATTTATTTATTATTTATTTTTGTTTTGAGAATTATTCTTTTATTTAAACTAATTATAATAATAAATTTTATTTATCGCGAGAATTTCAAAATATACAATTTTAAATTTAAAGTTTTTTCTTTTGGATATTGGATAAAAAAGTAAGTGTAATTAGTCCAATAATTATATCTATTATTTATTATTATTATATAATTTATTATTATTATATATATAATATATAGTTATATATATAATAGATAACTAATTATATATATTCTATATAGTTATATCCATTATATCCATATTAAGATTTAATTCAATAGGAAGGTATCATAAATTGGATAAACCTTTTTCCTTGACTATTTAGTAAAGTCATGATTTGACTTATTTTTTTTTTTTTTAACATTTTATACATAATGGATTTACCAGGACCAACACATGATATTCTTGTAGCATTTCTGGGATCAGTTCTTCTATTAGGGGGTATGGGAGTTGTATTACTTACCAATCCTATTTATTCTGCTTTTTCGTTGGGGTTGGTTCTTGTTTGTATATCTTTATTCTATATTTCATCGAACTCCTTTTTTGTGGCTGCTGCACAGCTTCTTATTTATGTGGGAGCCATAAATGTTTTAATTATATTTGCGGTAATGTTCATGAATGGTTCCGAATATTTTAATGATTCATATTTTTGTACCGTTGGAGATGGAGTCACTTCACTGGTTTGTATAAGTATTTTTTTTTCACTGATTACTATTATATCAGATACATCATGGTATGGAATTATTTGGACTACAAGATCAAACCAGATTATAGAACAGGACCTAATAAGTACTGTTCAACAAATTGGGATTCATTTATCGACAGATTTTTATTTTCCCTTTGAACTAATTTCAATAATTCTTTTAGTTTCCTTGATAGGTGTAATTACTATGGCTCGCCAATAATAAATATAGTTAGAATAAAAATAAATATAGTTAGAATAAAAATAAATATAGTTAGAATAAAAAAAATTAGAGTTATAAAAATTTTAAATATAAAATTAAATATATAATAAAATCAAAAGGTTTAATAATTTTAGTTAAATTTGTTTACTTTCTTTTGTTTTGTAATTATAACTTCTAGTTAATTGAATCCCTGGAATTGTTGATATTGAAATGAATCGAGATTGATAAGGAGTTAGTCAATGATGTTCGAGCATGTACTTTTTTTGAGTGTCTATTTATTTGCTATTGGTCTCTATGGATTGATCACAAGTCGAAACATGGTTAGAGCACTTATGTGTCTTGAGCTTATACTAAATTCGGTTAATATTAATCTCGTAACATTTTCTGATATATTTGATAGTCGACAATTAAAAGGGAACATTTTCTCAATATTTATTATAGCCGTTGCAGCTGCAGAAGCTGCTATTGGACTTGCTATTGTTTCGTCGATTCATCGAAACAGAAAATCAACGCGTATCAACCAATCGAATTTGTTGAATAATTAATTAAAATTATCATGATCATATACTAAAAAATTAGTTATTTTATTTCTATATTAATTAGATGAATAATCTATTAATCTATAGAAATAAAATATAAATAATAATATATAAAATATATAATATAAATTATAATATATATAACCTGTATATATAACATGTAAAATATATAGTATAACTAAGAAACTATAATATATGAATTATATATTCATATTATTATGAATATACAATAACAATATACATTATAATATATATATGATATATATATATACATTATAATATATATATATATGATATATATATGAAAATATGAAATTTGATTCAATATCAAATTGATTATTGAATTTCAATTTGACTATTTTACTCGATTAGTAAAGTATAATTAATACTAAACTAATTTATAATAATCTAAATTTAATTTTAGATATTTATATATTGATTTGAATATCAATTTATTTTGTTGGACCATTTTCATTCACACACCCGACTCGTATGATTATAATTTTTGAAACGAAAATTAAAGTCTCTTGGCTTTTTCTTATAAGCAGATTTAGAAAAATATTGATTCTTCCAATTTTAGTAAACCACTGCTTCGTCTGGTGTCTACAATATAACTACTACTTCTATACCAGATTGAAAATTTTTGATGTTCAAACCCGGGCTGTTATAGATTCAATGTCACATTCAGTAAAAATTTATGATACATGTATAGGGTGTACTCAATGTGTACGAGCTTGCCCTACGGATGTGTTGGAAATGATACCGTGGGACGGATGTAAAGCTAAGCAAATTGCTTCCGCACCAAGAACCGAGGATTGTGTAGGTTGTAAGAGATGTGAATCCGCTTGTCCAACGGATTTTTTGAGTGTCCGTGTCTATTTATGGTATGAAACAACTCGCAGCATGGGACTATCTTATTGATACGTTACAAAAAAATACACTTTAATTATTTTATTTGATTCCTCTTTACCGACACCGACAAAAACTCGTATTCAGAATAGAGAATAGAATAATATATTTTATTAAGTACGGGCTTTTGTGGTCAAAAACGTATCTTGTCTTTATCACGAATAATTTTCCTTGGCTAACAATACTTGTTGTTTTGCCGATATTCGTCGGCTCTTGCATTTTTTTTCTTCCTTATAGAGGAAATAAGATGTTCAGGTGGTATGCTATAGGTATTTGCTTGTTAGAACTCCTTTTAATGACCCACGTTTTCTGTCATCATTTCCAATTGGACGATCCATTAATCCAATTGGAAGAAGATTTTAAATGGATAGATATTTTTGATTTTCACTGGAGACTGGGAATCGATGGACTTTCCATAGGACCCATTTTACTGACAGGATTTATCACTAGTTTAGCTACTTTAGCAGCTTGGCCGGTTACTAAAAATTCACAATTGTTCTATTTTCTCATGTTAGCAATGTACAGCGGTCAAATAGGACCATTTTCTTCTCGAGACCTTTTACTTTTTTTCATGATGTGGGAGTTAGAATTAATTCCTGTTTATTTACTTTTATCCATGTGGGGAGGAAAGAACCGTCTCTACTCGGCGACAAAGTTTATTTTGTACACGGCGGGGGGTTCCGTTTTTCTTTTAATAGGGGTTCTGGGTATGGGTTTATATGGTTCTAATGAACCTACATTAGATTTTGGAAAATTAGCTAATCAATCATATCCTGTGGCATTGGAAATAATATTATATTTTGGATTCCTTATTGCTTATGCCGTCAAATTGCCGATTATACCTCTACATACTTGGTTACCCGATACCCATGGAGAAGCACATTACAGTACATGTATGCTTCTAGCTGGAATCTTATTAAAAATGGGAGCATATGGACTTATTCGAATCAATATGGAATTATTATCCCACGCTCATTCCATATTTTCCCCCTGGTTGGTAATAATAGGAACTATTCAAATAATCTATGCAGCTTCGACCTCTCTCGGTCAACGGAATTTGAAAAAGAGAATAGCCTATTCTTCTGTATCTCACATGGGTTTTACAATTATAGGAATTGGTTCCATAACCGGAATCGGGCTCAATGGTGCTATTTTACAAATACTCTCTCATGGATTTATTGGTGCTGCACTTTTTTTCTTGACGGGAACGACTTGTGATAGAATGGGTCTTGTTTATCTCGACGAAATGGGGGGGGTATCGATCCCAATGCCAAAACTTTTTACCATGTTCAGTAGTTTTTCAATGGCTTCTCTTGCATTGCCGGGAATGAGTGGTTTTGTTGCAGAATCATTAGTTTTTTTTGGAATAATTACTAGTAAAAGATTTCTTTTAATGTCAAAAATACTAATTACTTTTGTAATGGCAATAGGAATGATATTAACTCCTATTTATTTATTATCTATGTTACGTCAGATGTTCTATGGATACAAGTTATTTCATGTTACAAATTCTAATTTTTTGGATTCTGGACCACGAGAACTATTTGTTTCAATCTGTATCTTTTTACCCATACTAGGGACTGGTATTTATCCCGATTTCATTCTCTCGTTATCAGTTGATAGGGTACAAGCTATACTATCTAATTATTTTTATCGATAGTCTTTCATTAAAAATACGGAAATCTAATTTTTTTTGTCTTTTTATTTTCTGCTTTTAAACGCCGAACAATACAAAAGAATTAAATGAATTAAAAATCTAAATTTTAATCAGATACATTTCGAGTTTTTTAGAACCCTTTGAACCAGGAATGGTTCAAAGGGTTCTAAAAAACTTGCACAAAGAAAGAACTTTCACTATATATTTATATATAAATATGGGTATGGGATGATGTTTTGTTCTTATATGTACTCGTTTTTTTATGTAGTTTATTCAATTATTTAATATTTTAGATGTTAATGTGAATGAACCATAACTATGTAGACCTATCCCTAATAGATTGATTCCAAAATAGCATATCCAAATTATAAGGAATCCCATAGAAGCCACAAGTGCCGAATTTGTACCCTGCAAACTTTGATTTGTACTAGTTCTAGTATGTAAATAAATTGCGAATATGATCCAAGTAATAAATGCCCAAGTTTCCTTGGGGTCCCAACTCCAATACGATCCCCATGCTTCATTAGCCCATACTGCTCCACAAAGAATTCCTATGGTTAAAAAGGTAAACCCTAAACTAATGACACGATAACTCAAATAATCCAAACGTCGAGTTAATTGATATTTATAATAATTTCGAAATGAAAGAAAAGAAGTGTTTTTATAAACACTTCTTTTTTCATTCCAATAGTTAATCTTACCAAAGATAAATTTCTTAATTAAGAAATTTTTGACTTTACCATTACAAAAAATATTGATGTTTTTTCGAAATGTAATGACTAGAAGAGCCACTGAGAATAATGATCCACATAAAAGAGCGGCATAGCTTAATAACATCATACTTACGTGCATCATTAACCACTGAGATTGTAGAGCAGGTACTAATATTACGGATTGGTGCATTTCAGTTAAAAGACCCGACGTGGCAAAGCCTTGTGTGAAAATGGTACTTGATGCAGTTATTGTGTTTAAATAATTTTTATGATTCCCCATCTTGTAAATGGTATGAATAATGGATAAACTACACGAAAGGAAAATTAATGACTCGTATAAATTACTTAAGGGAAAATGTCCCGAAGAAATCCAACGAGAAACCAATAATCCCATTATAGAGAAAAAAGTAGCTATCATTCCTTTTTCTGATGAATCAGGCAATCCTACGCTTTCGTGGACAAAAAAGGTCATCAAATAAATCGTAATAACAATTGAAATTATCGAAAAAGAGATATGAGTCAATATATGTTCTAAAATTGTAAATATCATAAAAAGGAGTCCCATAAGAGAATTGAAATCGAGAATTGAATACATTATAGGAGCCATTGTATAGGATCCATTGTGTCTATTTTAGAAGATTTTTTTGATAGGATAGGATGCCGCCACTCGGACTCGAACCGAGATGCTCTAGCACTGCTTCCTAAGAGCAGCGTGTCTACCAATTTCACCATGGCGGCTTACTTGAAATAATAATAGTAAATTTATGTTGAATCGTCGAGATTCAAGGATTCAATATAGTTTATAAAACAAAACATTAGAATCGATGATTCTTTATTCATTGAAATTTATATGATAATTTGAATCTTTATTAAATAAACAATAAAATAATCTTTAGTTAGTATCGTATTGTTGTAAGTTCGGTTTTAATAATGAACTTTGGTATACTAAAAACTAAGTTTTCAAAAAAGCAGTTAAAACTCCATAGTTTTAGACTGAGCTATAGAATCGGGAATTGTTCCTTTTCTTTTTTTGGATTCGTTTTTATTTATCCAATGCAATGTTATTTTATGGATTCAAACAAAACGAAAAAAAAAATGTAAATGTATTATTTAATATTTAATGAAGAAAATGAAATAACTAGGATTTTCTATGTATAACAATTTGATTACTAAATCATAAGAATTTCTCATTGTCTAACGATTTAGATACTATTTTATTATTATCAAATTATTATCAAAGTAAAGTATTAATATCTTTCATTATTATATTAAATATATTTATAATATATTTAATTAATATATTATATATATAATAATAATAATGGTAAGATTTACAATGGTAAGATTTACCAAATTAATTAGGTTTTTAGTTAACCATAATAACAAATAAAACAACAAAATTTGCATTTCTATTACAATCATACTCTACTTTTCACAATAGAAAAAAATTTCTATTGTGAAAAGTAGATACAAAAAAATCCCAAACCCAATATACATATCCTTATTCTACATATCATATCCACATACGATATTTATATACCACAGCAACTAGTTCCAACCGATCCTGTTTGATATTGAGGAATTCAATACACTAATTAATGTTAATCATTTATTTTAAAATACTTGATTTATTTTAAATTAAAATACTTGACGTTTTTCGGGGTATGTCAATTCCGATTATTCCACGACTTTATTATTTTTTTGTTGTACAAAAAAACTTTTTGAACGTCCGGTAGAAACCGATTTCGCTAAAGAAAAAGCCTTTACTGCAGCTAAATTTCCTTTTTTCTTCCAAATATTTTTACGAATACGTTTTTTTGACATAGAAGTACGTTTTTTGGGGACTGCCATTCAAAAAAAAGGTTACTTATTTTTATCATTGTATGTGAAAGACATGTATTGTTCAAAATGAATTGTTCCTTTTAGTCGTTATCCATATTTATTCCGTAGTAAAATAGTAAAAAAACATTTAATTTTTCAAACATATCATATAAAAAAAACCTATGAAAACATATAATAAAATTTAAATTAAAAAATTGAAACATACACATTAATAATTAATATATTTTAAATATAAAAAATTTAATCATAAAATAAAATATTAAAATATAAATAATTATAATTATATATATGCTCATATATATGATATATATATAATATATGGATCATAGTAATTACGCATATGTATACATACCCTATGACATATATAGTATAGCTAAGAAAAAAAAATACAAGTACAAGAAAGGAAGGAAATTGTTTTTTATTAATTTAATGGATTAAGGTAAGAGTGCCATACCCATAATTGAAATTACAATTAGTAGTTAATCTGTTAACTAAGATATTTGATTACCTGATAACAATAACCTTATTTATTTTTTAATTTTAAATTTAAAGTATGGATCGTACTATCTATATTCGAATTAAGTATTCCTTTTGGTATAACCATTTTTCCTTAATATACTATATTATATAATATGCCTATAAATTACCAGGATGGAATATTGTATTATTCCAGTTTTAGTAGAATGATTAAAAATTTCATTTTTTTTTTATGGAACATACATATCAATATGCATGGATAATAACTTTTCTTCCACTTCCAGTTACTATGTCAATAGGATTCGGGCTTCTACTTATTCCGACAGCAACAAAAAATATTCGTCGTATATGGGCTTTTCCTAGTATTTTTTTCTTAAGTATAGCTATGGTATTTTCAGCCAATTTATCTATTCAAGAAATAAATGGAAGTTCCATCTATCAATATCTATGGTCTTGGACCATCAATAATGATTTTTCCTTAGAGTTCGGATATTTAATCGATCCACTTAGTTCGATTATGTCAATACTAATTACTACTGTTGGAATCATGGTTCTTATTTATAGTGATAATTATATGTCCCATGATCAAGGATATTTAAGATTTTTTGCTTATATGAGTTTTTTCAATGCTTCTATGTTGGGATTAGTTACCAGTTCAAATTTGATAAAAATTTATGTTTTTTGGGAACTAGTGGGAATGTGTTCTTATTTATTAATAGGATTTTGGTTCACACGACCGACTGCAGCAAGTGCTTGTCAAAAAGCTTTTGTAACTAATCGTGTAGGGGATTTTGGTTTATTATTAGGAATCTTAGGTTTTTATTGGATAACTGGTAGTTTTGAATTTCGGGATTTGTTCGAAATAACTAACAACTTGATACACAATAATGGGGTCAGTTCTTCATTTGCTACTTTGTGTGCCTTTTTATTATTTCTCGGTGCAGTTGCTAAATCCGCGCAATTCCCCCTTCATGTATGGTTACCTGATGCAATGGAAGGACCTACTCCTATCTCGGCTCTTATACACGCTGCTACCATGGTAGCAGCGGGAATTTTTCTTGTAGCTCGACTTCTTCCTCTTTTCATATCCATACCTTACATAATGAATATTATTTCTGTAATAGGTGTAATAACAGTACTATTAGGAGCTACCTTGGCTCTTGCTCAAACAGATATAAAAAGAAGTTTAGCCTATTCTACAATGTCTCAATTGGGTTATATTATGTTAGCTCTAGGTCTAGGTTCTTATCGAGCTGCTTTATTCCATTTGTTTACTCACGCCTATTCTAAAGCTTTATTATTTTTGGGATCCGGAGCCATTATCCATTCAATGGAACCTGTTGTTGGATATTCACCAGATAAAAGTCAGAATATGATTCTGATGGGCGGTTTAAAAAGATATGTTCCAATTACAAGAACTACTTTTTTATTAGGTACACTTTCTATTTGTGGTATTCCACCTCTTGCTTGTTTTTGGTCCAAAGATGAAATTCTTAATGAGAGTTGGTTGTATTCACCAATTTTTGCAATAATAGCTTGTTTTACAGCAGGATTAACTGCATTTTATATGTTTCGCGTGTATTTACTTACTTTTGATGGACATTTGCGCATAAATTGTAAAAATTACAGTAGCACCAATAATAGCTCGTTCCATTCAATATCTCTATGGGGAAAAGAAGTTCCAAAAAAAGTTGATAGAAATTTTCTTTTATCAAAAATAGAAAATATGGTCTTCTTTTTTTCAAAGGATAGATATAAAATATCTAGTAATCTAAAAAAAAGAAGACCATATTCTTTAGAAAAAAAGTACACTTATACTTCTATGTATCCTCACGAATCGGACAATACTATGCTATTTCCTCTGTTTGTTTTGGTACTATTTACTTTGTTTGTTGGAACAATAGGAATTCATTTTGATTATGGAATAATATATTTTGATATATTATCAAAATGGTTAACTCCATCGACAAATCTTTTACATCCCAATGCGAGTTATTCCGTGGATTGGTATGAATTTTTTACAAATGCAATTTTTTCAGTAAGTATAGCTATTTTTGGACTATTAATAGCATATGTTTTATATGGGTCTGTTTATTCATTGTTCCAGAATTTGGAATTCATTAATTCATTTATAAAAGAAGGTCCTAAAAGAATTTTCTTGGACAAAATAAAAAATAGAATATATAATTGGTCCTACAATTGTGGTTATATAGATATTTTTTATACTAGAGTTTTTACCTCGGGTATAAGGGGATTAACCAAACTAACTCAGTTTTTTGATAGAAATATAATTGATGGAATTATCAATGGGGTTGTTGTTGCAAGTTTATTTATAGGGGAAGGAGTCAAATCTATGGGAGGTGGACGAATTTCTTCTTATCTATTTTTGTATTTATTTTATGCATCAATATTTTTATTCATTTTTTTATTCTTTTATAATTTATTTTAATTTAATAATTTATTTTTATTTTAATTTAATAATTTATTTTAATATTTATTTAATAAATTTAATATTTAATAATAATAATTTAATATTTAATAATAATATATATATATTATTTAATATTTAATTTAATTTTAATAATTTAATAATATATATATTTATGTAATAATAGATCATATACATATTGCTTTTTTAATTTTTCTTTTTGATTCGGCCATAAATACACTGTATAGAAATTTTCTTTTTTGTAATGAATTGATCGGTCTTTTTCTTTTTTATATGAAGAAAATTTCATTGATTCTTTATTGTGAATCGTACAATTTTTATTGATTTTTTTTCGCCATTTTTTCGCTACTAATACTAATCGAGACCATTTGCTCTGAGATAAATTGTATGCATAATTACCCTTTAACCAGTTTTTCCATTCATTCATTCCAGGCTTCTTTATTTTCTTATACTTATACCTTGATTTGGAGTTAAATATTCCTCGGGTTATAGAATAATACTTTATCTTGTCCTTAATAAAAGGATGGGTACCGCGAAGTACAGATCTAAAGTGATGGTTGTTAAGTAATTGGGTTTGTGATATTTTGTAAAATACATATGCTTGGGACAAGGAAGATAAATCGTAATAAGTATTTGAATTATTACTAGGATTAGAAAAGTCCTTTTCTTTTTCTATAGTCGAAATAAAGTTCATTGTATGTTGATCTGTTTCATCAATTCCTTCTTGATTTCTTTCATCGTTGTAAATGGATTCATTGATCATTTTTTTTGTTGAAAGTTGTGCATTGACCTTCGAAATGCTAACCATACATAGCAGGATATCCATGTATATTTTTTCAATGAAAGATTTCATAAAATAATGTGATTTGCATATTAATCGAGTATTTATTCTTTTGAATATCCGCCAAATATCTTTCTTTAATTCTGGTCTTTTATCATCATAGGCTGGAACTTTTTTTTTCTTTTCTTTTGCGATTTCTTCTATTTGATTCCTGATTATGATTGTCTTATCAGCAAGATCTTTCATTTCATTTTCTATGAATAAAAAATTTGTCCAATTCATAGATTGAATTTGCATGGTCGATTCAGGAATAATCTTATTATTATCTTTTGAATCTTTTGCATTTTCATTTGGTTCATATACTTTCACCTTCTTGAATTCAAATAAAGAAATTGGGTTTACTTTTTCAAGTTTATTCATTATTCGTTTTAGAACTGGAAAAATTTTTATAACCCATGGTTTTGAAACTTTTACTTTTAGAGGTAGAAAATAATTCTTTTTCACTTTTCGAATATTTTTTTTTAGTTCTTTATATATGGGTTCAAAAAAAGAAGGTAGGGTTCGGGCAGGACCAAAAGGAAGTTCTGTTTCCGTTCCCCAAACTGTTAAAAAACTAGAATTTTCTTGTTTTACTTTTTTTTTCATTGGATCTCCATGATGAGATCGTAGTTTAGATCTTCGCCAAGGTTTTAAACGGAAAGGAAATAGAATTTTTACCTGAAGACCATCTGTTAACCAATCTTGAGGAAATTCTGTTTCTGATAGTGGAATACCATTATACGTACATTTAACATGCATTTCACTCTTCCAGTCCTTAAAATCCTCATACCACTCGGGGTATTGGAATAATAACATACGTCCAACATTTTTAGCTATTATCAATGAAGGCAATATAATGTTTTTTCTAAGAAAAGCGTGGATCAGGAGTATCAAACTTCTTATTGCTTGAGCAAATATAACGCTATCCCAAATTTCTGCTATTGCCATTCGTTCATTTTCTTCTTCTCTCTTCTTCTCGTTTTCATCGAGAGCCTTCAGAGTTTTCTTCATCTTTTCTTTCTCAAAATCGTCAATTTTGAATTCCGTTTTTGGTTTTTTCTTCGCAAAATTCCTAAAAATAGACTTAATATTTTGATCGATCTTGTTTAAAAGAGAAAAAAAAAATATGTTTTCTACTCGATCAAAAAAAAGCGGAGAATTTACATATGCTTGGAATGTGTTCCAAATAACTGTTTTACGTCTTTGAGCGCGTAAGGATCCTTTGATTAGACCTCGACGAAAATCAGGTTGTTGTGAGTAACGTATCAAAGCCAACTCGTTTATTTCATCATCGTTAGTCTCGGGATTCACGCTGTAGTCAGTATAAATCACCACTCGTCTGGCTTTTCTTGTACGAATTTCCTGATCTTGTTTCATTAGTTGCTCATGTTCATCTTCTTCATCTTCATCCTGTGCTAGTGCTTCTAACTCTTCAGTTAGTTTGTATAACCGTTGAGGAATTTTTTGAATGATTTTTTCTTTAAGGATTTCTTCTCCTTCTTCAATGATTTCTTCTCCATTGGTTGTAATTATATCGAATACGGATTTCAAAGATTTTGCTTTATTTTCTGAATTTATTTTTATTTCTTCTTCCAATAAAGAAGATTTTTTCAAATGAGAATTGGGTATGTACTCAAAAGATAATTGATCAATTGACGTTAACGAATTAATAATATAATTCCATGGTGATTTTTCATTAAGTGGATTTTTTTCATGTTCAAATTCTTGGTAATTATTAGAAATAGAAAATAGCCCATGAAGCTTATTTATCCAAACTATTTTCGTGGAATTTTCTTTCGAAGTAATTAAATTATTCATGGTTGTATGTGAATAGAATTTGTTTATTTTTCCACGATATGCGCCATTCAAAAGAGGATCATATGCTTTTGG